TCTGTGGCTACTGCTGTTTTGCCGGTTTGTCTGTCCCCAATAATTAATTCTCGCTGACCACGCCCTATAGGGATCATCGCATCAATGGCAATAAGCCCTGTTTGAAGAGGCTCATATACGGAACGTCTTGAAATAATACCTGGGGCAGGAGATTCAATTAACCGAGATTCAGAAGCTGAAATTTCACCTCTCCCATCAATAGGTTTAGCCAGAGCATTTATAACACGACCTAAATAAGCCTCACTCACAGGTATCTGAGCAATTCTTCCTGTTGCTTTTACAGAACTTCCCTCTTGGATCATCAAACCATCGCCCATTAATACAACACCAACATTATTTGATTCCAAATTCAGAGCAATACCTATTGTACCTTCTTCAAATTCTACTAATTCACCTGCCATTACTTCATCAAGACCATGAACACGAGCAATGCCATCGCCTACTTGAAGTACGGTACCGGTATTTACAATCTTTACTTCTCTATTATATTGTTCAATACGTTCACGGATAATATTACTAATTTCGTCGGCTCGAAGGGTTGCCATTAGTATCTTTTTATTCTTTTTCGGAAGCAAAGGAAAAAAAATAATGCCTAAACTCTAAACTAAAGTAAAAGTCGAAAGGCTAATCCGTTATTTTTTCCATGGCCCCGAGGGTGTTAATATTGGCACTTATGGTACGTAAATGTAACTCGTTATTCAAACAACTATTAAGAGTTCCTAGAGCTCTTTGTAAGGCTTGTTGGAAAACTCGTTGTCGAACCTGATTAATCGCTCTTTGTTGTTCAAAATGAAGGGTTTCATTTTTGTAATTTTCTAATCGTTCCAAACTCTCACTAGTAGCCTTAATTAAATTGACTTTTTCCCGCTCTATATCAGAGTATCCATTCATTCGATACTCATCCGCTTCAATTTCCACTTTACGTAAGCGAGCCCGGGCTCTTTCAAGCTGCTCAATGGTCCCTTTACGTAATTCTTCAGAATTACGAATAGTACTCAAGATCCTCTGTTTTCGATTATCTAATAAATCATTTAATGAAAGTAGATTATCTTACCATTAATTTCCCAACTCCCATGATCTCTTCCCGAACCAAACATGAATCTTTCGATTCATTTGGCTCTCACGCTCAATCAATTCAATTATTTATTTTATGGGCATTCCCACCCATATCTTTTACTATAATGAGCCTACCCTCTCTCTTTTCTGTTCGTATTCAAAGATATTGAAACTGATATACAGAATATTAGGAGGGCTCTTCCGACCAGACAAAAATCCATAATTGTCAGCAAAGTTGTTTATTTATTTGTTTTTTATTAAATAAAAATTATTATATTTTATTTTTATTTCCCTTTTTATTAAAATCTTCATTAAATCCAAAAATGCCTCTTTTTATACATAGGTCATCGATTCGGCATTGGGTAAAAAGGGCAAAGCGCCCCTTTTTCTAATAAAAGGTTTCAAATTATTTTATCAATATGAGTGTTCTATATCGGATGAATTATCAACTATTTATTTTGAAACCATTTTGCTACTAATGTAGTGTTAGAAAGAGTACCATGTTGTGCCTGAACTTCAAACAGTTTAGCTTTAACCATGTTAATGGTCTCGCATTATTGGTCGATAGAGAATCAAGATTTACCAATGAATCACGAAATGCTATGGTTCTTACATATGATTTATTAATTTATTCATAAGTAATTCGTCGAGATCGTGCACCTTTCTTTCCTATTTCTTATCCTAATAAAAAAAAAAAAAAAGAATCATAATAACGTGCAGTTGGTTGGATGCAACCTATTCTTGAAATATACAACTCGCACACACTCCCTTTCCAAAAAAAATCAATACACCAAGCACCACACTTAGATTTATTGGATTTGTTGCTAAAATATCGGTATTAAATCCGAAACTTCCGGCAGATGGCCAATAGCCCAAGGAAACGAAAAAATAGGTTATATTTTTCATATACTCTCCTCTTTCTTATAGATAAGACTACCAAAGAACATAGTTCTTTTTGTATCACCTCACTCGCCTCGCCCTGATCGATTTCTTTTTATTAATTTATTTTTTATGGGAATAGATTAAATCATCTAGTAATTTATAATAGTAATTTAGAACTTGAAAATTTATTATTTTTTTAAGTTCTCCATAAAAAGATTAAGATACTTATTAAGTTAGGTCTTAGGCCTCACACCAATTGCGAAATATTTCGTTTGTTGAAACGTTTCTTAGTAAGGGGTTTCCCTTGTACTAAGGGTGGAAATGGGAAGGAAGAAAGCGATCGGATCCGTGAATTCCTCATCCTCAAATAAACCCTTCCCGGGGTATTGTCTCATAAAGTAATTGTTAGGATTAAAGTGTTGATATAATTAGAAGAAGCAAACGGCAAGTCCAAGTTAATAAAATAAACTAAGACTAAGAAAAAAGTGCATAACGTACGTTTTCACATTTCTAATTTTAGGATTAAATTAAACAAAAGGATTTGCAAATAAAAGTGCTAATGCCACGACCAGTCCGTAAATTGTTAAAGCTTCCATAAAAGCTAGACTAAGCAATAAAGTACCTCGTATTTTACCTTCCGCTTCTGGTTGTCTCGCAATACCTTCTACAGCTTGGCCCGCAGCAGTACCTTGGCCAACTCCAGGTCCAATGGAAGCAAGCCCTACGGCCAATCCAGCAGCAATAACGGAAGCGGCAGAAATCAGTGGATTCATAGTAAGTTCCTCGTACAAAAAAAATAAATGGTTAATGATACAATCAACCAATGCATTATTACTTATTTTATCACTACGATCTATCGGGTCAAAGTAATTAAAAACTCTGAATTGAAATTATAATATTAGTGAATCGTCAGAATGACTTCGATATCTCTTTTTTTTTTAGTTTCTACTCATAATCAAATCTTTGTAAACTCATATGCATATAGTTCTACTTATTGCATTTCTTAGTTTCGAACCATTCTTTCATTCAATATCTTCGTTCTTTACTTACTTTCTATATCCATACGTTCATCTGTTTTTTCATTCAATCTACAATTACAGACGAAAGAGAAAGACTTATATTGTATTGTAATCCATCTAAACGAAATGCAGTGTGGTTAAAAAAAAAAATAAAAGAATCAACATTCAATAATAGTAATAATAAATAGTATTATAATAATAATATAAATATAAAAATAGATATTAATAATATACTGGGAAAGAAATAGGAATAAAATAATAAAATATAGAAATATATAATATATAATCCATAGGAATAATCCCTATATAACTAATAAATATCTAATATCACATATACATTTGTTTCTTCCATAATGTAAACCACCTGCATTTTATTTTATATTGAATTGGATTTTAGAATCATTCTTCGAAACATATCTAAGGGTTAAACTTATAGATATTACATATATCTAGTTTGACTTGACCCCCTAACCCATATTTTTCCAATTCCGTAATATCGTCTGTCTTCCCTCTTACGAGATTAGGTCATCCATACATATATAGATACAAATATATATGTATTATGTTGCCCAACCAAGTGCGTATTTGGAATCATGCATGACTTCGGGTAAGTGAAAAAAGACTATTAAAAAGCTAATCAATGATGACCCTCCATGGATTCACCTATATAAGCCGCGGCTAAAGTTGCAAAAATAAGAGCTTGAATACCGCTTGTAAATAATCCGAGAAACATAACGGGGATAGGAACTACTGAAGGTACTAAAGAAACAAGAACAACAACTACTAATTCATCAGCCAATATATTCCCGAAAAGTCGAAAACTAAGAGATAAAGGTTTTGTAAAATCTTCTAGGATGTTAATTGGTAAAAGTATTGGAGTTGGTTGGATGTATTTCCCAAAATACCCCAATCCTTTTTTGGTAAGACCTGCATAAAAATATGCCACTGACGTGAGTAAAGCTAAAGCAACAGTAGTATTTATATCATTCGTGGGCGCAGCTAACTCCCCATGAGGTAACTGTATAATTTTCCAAGGTAAAAGAGCACCTGACCAGTTAGAAACAAAAATAAATAGGAACATAGTTCCAATAAAGGGAACCCAAGGGCCATATTCTTCTCCAATCTGAGTTTTACTCAAGTCTCGAATAAATTCAAGGACATATTCGAAGAAATTCTGACCGTCGGTCGGAATTGTTTGTGGATTCCGAACTGCTATGATGACTGAACCTAATAAGATAGCAATTACGACCCAAGAAGTGATAAGTACTTGGGCATGGATTTGTAAACCTCCTATTTGCCAATATAAATGTTGGCCTACTTCTACACCCGATATATCGTATAACCCATTGAGTATTTTAATGGAACATGGTATAGCATTCATATTGTCCTCTGATATAAATCGAACTTAAAAAATTATTTTGATTCAACCATCTCTTTCTCAACTCACCAACATTAATCATCTTTTAATACAAATTGAATTTAGGATACTAAAAAATCACATAACATAATATAAATATCCCTATTTTTATCTCTATCTCTTTTTGAAGTTCAAGAATAGTAACCGATCCAATAAATCGATCGAGTTCCCAAACAATTAATTAATTTTATTATTCTTAATCATAATCAACGATTTCTTATATAGCTATAACGACCCTCGCAAATTGCGAATACTAATTTGTTAAGAATAAATCGAATTGAAGCTATAGCATCATCGTTAGCTGGAATCGAAATATCTGCGAGATCCGGGTCACAATTTGTATCAATTAAACAAATAGTAGGAATCCCTAAAATGACACATTCTCGAAGAGCCGTATATTCTTCTTGCTGATCAACGATGATTACAATATCGGGTAACCCCGTCATATATTTGATCCCACCCAAATATGTTTGCAAGGTAGATAATTTTCTCTTCACCATTGCTGCATCTCTTTTGGAAAGATGGTTGAGTTTCCCCATCTTTTGTTCTGCTCTTAAGTCCCTGAACTTATTAAGTCTCGTTTCCGTAGTGGACCAGTTCGTTAACATACCACCGAGCCACTTTTTATTAACATAATGACACCGAGCCCCTATTGCAGCTGATGCTACTAAATCCGCTACTTTATTTTTGGTACCAACGATTAAAAAGGTTTTTCCACTACTTGCTGCATTAAAAACTAAATCACAGGCTTCTGATAAAAAACGAGCAGTTCTCGTAAGATTTATAATATGAATACCTTTACGCTTTGCAGAGATGTAAGGGGCCATTCTAGGATTCCATTTTCGAGTACCATGACCAAAGTGCACTCCCGCTTCCATCATTTCTCCTAAATTGATGTTCCAATATCTTTTTATCATTTTTCCCCGCATTTCCCCACACTTCCTCTTTTTTTTTTTTTAAGCGACAAGGTACCCTGAAATAAATAATTGTTCCGACGGAACCTTCTACCGTGGATTGACCCTTGATATATAGCCCAAACCATTAATTTCTTTTAATTACTTATTTTTTTATTACTAAATTAATATAAATAATTGGGCCAACCTAACCAAATAGTTAAAGTAAAAAGAATGAATCTCTTCTTAGGAAAATCGCGTAAATGGTTGTTGTGATGTCCCATGAAAATTGTTTGGAGCACATAATTCTCTATGGTATAACAAAATATCTCCCATTTCCAACTCGAATAAATTTTTCCTTTTGATTTCCAAATAAATATTTTTGTTTTCCCTTGAATGGTGTACTAATTTTTTGAATCCAGTACCAACAGGAATAAGCCCCCCCAGAACAACGTTCTCTTTCAGTCCTTTCAACCAATCAATACGACCTCGTAAAGCGGCTTTTGCTAAAACTCGAGCGGTTTCTTGAAAACTCGCTTCGGATATGAAACTTTGAGTATTCAGGGATGTCCTCGTTATTCCCAATAAGATTGCCCGATAATTGATCGCTTCGTCTAAAGCACGTCCCGCTCGTTCCGCTCGCAACAATCTGATTAATTCTCCGGGTGAAAAAACATTAGACATTCCATCTTCTGAAACCAACACTTTTGATGTTATTTGACGTACAATGATCTCTATATGTCTATTATGGATCTGTACTCCCTGAGATCGATAAACCTTTTGAATTTTATTAACCAAAGAGATACGACTCTGGGCTATGGTTAACTCAGCTCCAATCAAGAATCCCCAGGGGATTCCAAGAATTCTTGGTATACGTTCGTTCCAACTTTCGACTCTCTTTTCGAGGTTCATCGATATTGAATCAATTGAACGCACTTCTAAGACCTGTTCCACTTTTGGAAGACCCTGCGTTATGTCACCAGATCTTGATTTTTCATATATAAATGTAACTAGTGTCTTTCCTTCATAAAGGATTTCTCCATAATGACCATGAACTGTTGCTCCTGGGGTAGCCAAATAGGGCTTAGCCGATCTTATAACTAAGGAGTCAACATGAACAATTAAAATTTGACCAGATTTTTTTATGTGTGGCCCATATTTGAATAAACATGCATTTTCACAAATAAATTGCCCAAGGCAAATTATTGTGGATGTCTCTTCACCAGAATCGTGATGAAGAAAACAACAATTTAAATGGAATGGATTCAAAATTATATTACTGCATGAATTGGGATTATAAATTCTTCTATTTTCATCCATTAAACAATATTTAAGTACTTGAAGTACTTTAAAAGTCTGTTTAAAATTGTTAAGTAGTAAATATTTCTTTAACGAGATTTGATTATGAGTTAATAAATGGTAAGATAAATAAAAATTCGTTATTTTAGGTACAATAGTACCTAAGGGACCCAACGAATACCTAATTGGGATTAGGGGATCCAATTCTTTTATCGCATTGTTATATTTCGAACCCTTGAATGGACTAATTCGAAAACAGTTGGATGATGACAAAATTATCAAAGATTGGCATTCCTTATGTTGATTCAACAGCGTACCAATAGTTCCTTGCTGTTGGATAAGTAATTGAAACTTCGCCTTGGAATGAAAGGGATTGATATTGGCGCGATCTAGCCCCTTATTAGGAATAGGAATCAATCCCGAATCTGTTATATTATATCTTTTTCCGCTATATGAAAGAGTGGACTTGACTAACTCAATTCTTATGAAATCACGAATTAGATCATTTGTCCTTACCTCAACAAAGGAGGCATAAACCTCTTTTTTGGAACCATTTTGTTTTTGGTCCCAATTTAATACTAAGCAAGTCCGAACTAATTGAATACTTGTGTTATAAATTCCTCGAATTGACTTGCCATATTCATAAAGGATATAATTGACAATTCGAAGTTGGACATCATTCTTTTCCCGCAAGAGATCCTGAGGAAAAAGTGTTGCTAAATTTATCCCGTCGGCTATTTCATATGTGACTACGGGCCGAACCGAAACAAAATACTTTTTCTTGGTAGGTGTGATCCGCTGGACATAGATCCAATCTTTCAATTTTTTTGATTCCTTAGAATTTTTTTTTTTTCCTGTTACTGGCGGTATCAAAATGCCGCAGTGCCTGGATATCTTATCTGTCTCTCCAGGAAAATGAATATCTCCATAAAAGATTCTCAGTTCAATACTTTTTTTTTTTCTTTCCACTCGAACTAATCCGCCTATTCGACTTCTTTTATTTAAAGCAAGTCGTGTATATACTCTAATGATACTATTGTTCCGGACCATTATGGACGAGGATCCAGGTAAAATATGCACTTCTTCGGGAATGAAAAAAAACCGATCTACTTTCATTTGGTATTTCAGACTCAATTCTTTTGTTCCTCGATACTCAATCAAATCCTCTTTTTTTATGATTGAATCTACCTCCGCAGTCCCATATTTAGTAATTCCTGAACTGCTTCTTCTGTATCGTGGATCATCAAAATAAGCAAGAATACTATTTCTACGTAAAATACCATTTATGGGTATTTCAATTGAAATACCAAAACAGGATATTAGTTCTTTTTGCCATTCTTGATCATATTTTAATGGGATGATGAATCTATTTTTTCGCCTTTTCGCTAATAAATCTGAATTCTCTTGGAGAATAGACGGATATATTAAATTCCACTTACCATTGGATATAATTCGATTAGATATTGAATAATCAATGATTTCCATATCTTTTTTACTAGAAGTATCCAACAATTTATGTCTTACTCGATCATTAGTCATTGAGAGGTCAGAGATATATTTGTCTTCGACAGAAAAAGAATGAGCATTAATTTGATCTTGATCCTTGTGGATCGAAAAAGACATTATACTGGATCCGCGCGGGCCTCCTGCTAATATCCATAAATGACTTGTTTTTGGTAATAGATGAACATTACCATATGTATATTCGGGTGCATGGTAGACACCCGTACTCCAGTGCATTTCTCCCTCTGATTCAGAGTAAATATGTTTTCGGACTTTCTCTTTAAAATGAAAAGTGGACGTTCCCGCGCGAATCTCAGCAATCACTTGTTCTGATTCTACATATTGATTATTTTGAACTAAAATCAAACTCTTTGGCGGAATATTCACATTATGGATAATACTCCGATTCTCAATAATTACATATAAATCTATAGAACATAAAAAAGCAGGATGCCCATGACGGGTACGCGTAGGATGAACAAAATCCTCATTAAATTTTATTTTTCCATTAGAAGGAGCTCGTACATGTTCGGCAGTACCACCTGTGAATACTCCACCGGTATGAAAAGTTCTTAATGTTAGTTGAGTCCCCGGTTCCCCAATCGATTGACCCGCAATAATACCTACAGCTTCTCCCAATTCGGCTAGGTCACCATGAGTGGGACTTCGACCATAACATAATTGACAGATCCAAGATGTGCTTCTGCAAGTAAAGGGGGTTCGAATATATATTGGTCGTGCTCGAAAAGTTATGAATTGATTGATAAGCCCAATCCCAATATCTTGATTCCTAGTGGCAATACATCGTAGACCTATATATATATCGTCTGCTAATACACGACCAATTAGTGTTTGGGCAAAAATTATTTCTGTCATCTCATTTCGAGGACTCACGGAAATACCTTGGATAGTACCACAATCTATTCTACGTATAATAATGTGTTGAACCACTTCAACAAGTCTACGCGTGAGATATCCAGCATCTGATGTACGTACAGCAGTATCCACTACTCCTTTGCGGGCTCCGTAGCAGGAAATTATATATTCTGTCAAAGAGAGTCCTTCACGCAAATTGCTTTGAATAGGTAAATCAATCATTTGTCCTTGGGGATCCGACATTAATCCTCTCATACCTACTAATTGATGTACTTGAGATGCATTTCCTCTAGCTCCCGAAAAGGACATTAGATGGACTGGATTAGAAGGATCAGTCATCCGAAAATTAGGATTCATTTCTTGTCTCAAATATTCGCTTGTGGCATACCATATCTCAATAGATTGACGTAATTTTTCTACCGCATGTACATTCCCATAATGATGGTGTTTCTCCAAAAAAAAACTTTGTTGTTCAGCGTCTCGGACTAACCATCCCTTAGATGGTATTGTTAAAAGATCATCTATTCCTAATGAAATAGATGTAACAGTGGCTTGCTGGAAACCCAAAGTCTTCATTTGATCCAGGATATGTGATGTATATGCCATTCCGAAATGATCTATTAATCTGCTAATAAGTCGTTTCATAGCAGTTCTATCTATCACTTTATTGTGAAAGACCAGATCGACCCGTTCTGCCATAAGTACCCCCATATTCCGCTGAGTAGGATTCGACAATGGACCTGAGTCAGTGATTCGAAAACTTCCTTTCCTAAATTTTTATTTGCGCATAAATTCAGAAATTATGATACCAGTGAAATTGGAGAGACCTTAATTCCCACAGGTATGAATATCTCTAAATTTCTTAGTTTAGATAGTATATGAGTAGGCCCGGCAAAATCCCTGTATGGCTTCTTCTATCTCTCGATAAAAAAAAATATGACCGACGGTGGTTCGAATGTATACACAGCCAATTTCTTTTTTTACACTTCCTACTATTAGATAGTGCTCATAAATCTCATGATAAGTGCCCGAAGATTCATATTGAACTTCGACGG